GACTCTGATCGTTAGTGTGTCTCAATCGCCGAAAAGACAATACCAAACCTTTCATTTGTTGAAAGGTTTGGTACTCTTCTTTCCGTTCGATGCTGCCCCACCAATCAATATTGTCTGCCCTATCCACACCACATTGGTCTAAGTTCATAATAAGTTCATTTCATAATAAGTTCATAACATACATTGCGTATAACATATTTGTTTAAAGTTCAATACGTTCTATAATACGAGCATATCATATAAAGAATATGAGTACCAACTCAAAGTTGGTATTGGTCGGAACCAAATCCCATTCTCTCCCATTCAATTCATGTCAAGTACATTTGACAGAGGTATACGACTGAACAACTTTTGTTCGAGAGTTGGTTCCAAGTTGGTTATCGATCTTGCAACACTCTCATTTTCTGTCAGAGGTTGCCAACCAACATTCAAATGTTAGTTCGTCGTCGGAGCTTATAAATTCTCTTCTTCTTGGAAGGAATGACCGTAGATAGGGACTTTCAATTGGTTCTTCTGGGGCGGACGTAGCCAAGTGGATCAAGGCAGTGGATTGTGAATCCACCACGCGCGGGTTCAATCCCCGTCGTTCGCCCATAAAGAAGCGGACTGGATCCAATTCTTTGTCATTTTCGATTTCAAATGAACAATAAGTCTTTCTATCTATTGAGATAGAATCAATTGAATTCTTAGTGGTTGACGCAAGCTCTTCTTTATGTCAATATTATATTGATATGTCATTCTATTCATGATCACCAAAAATCTATAGATGAGATCTTTTTTGATACTCTATTTCAATAGATCCAATATGGTTTCGTTTCAGATTGATTGGTAGAGAACAAATAGATGTATAGATCTATGTACCTATAGAAATCAACACCTATATTCTATCACAACGCCTATACTCTATCAATATTATAGAAAGAAAAAAAAAAAAAAAAGAGAATGGAAAAGACCAAAGTCATTGAATCTATTTAAGGATAGAGATCTATCAAAAACTATTTCATTATTGTAATGTAATTATTGTAAAAAAGGAATGAAACGACAAAAATTGAAATCCTGGATATTTAAATTGGAAGAGATACGAAGCTTTCAATATTTATTAAATCCATGGACCGAATTGAATTTGGTGAGATTGTTCACTAAAATAGTTTCCCATCGAGAACGTCTTATTAAGCTCTTTGACTCTCGAATTCTTAGTACGTTGCTTTTGCGCGATCTACGTGGTTCAAGAAGCAATCAATCTTTGACAATCAAAGGCGTAGTACTACTTGCATTACCAGTCCTTGTATATCACGTGAATAATAAAAGTATGATTGAAAGAAAGAAGTTCTATTCGATGAAACTGTTCCCTATGCCTATAAACTATATTGAACCTAGAAATGAAACATCGGAAGAAGATTTCGAGTCTTTCAATAAAAATTTGTTGATCTTTCCGCATCTTTCTCTGTCTTTCCCAAAAGGGAGAAAGATCTATCAAAGTCACTTGATCAATTTGAAAGAGGATGCTTGGGTTCCCTCAAAAAGAAAAGTGTGTGTCATGCCTGCATATAATCAAATTGATTCTTGGGGTTCACGATGGTGGAAGAATTGGATCATAGAAGAGATTCTTCCTAGTTGGAAGATCCCTCAGGAATCAATAGCTAAAATTGAGATGTCATTGAAAGAGAAAGATGTGGGATATCTAAAGGGGTTTTTTGAATTCTATATTGATGATCTGATCCGCAAAGACTATGATTGGGAATCTCATTTCGATCGTGTTTTTATGAAAAATAAGCAGGACACGATCGACTTGAGCTCGAAGCAGCAAGCCGAAATATTCGGTAATAATCTAATTTGTTATCTCATGTCCGCTTTTTGTGAAAAAATGCTATTCGAAGTGGAGGGCCCATTCAAGCAGCAGAAATCGAAGTCAACTATTGAATCGAATAATATTGAGCATTTCTCCCATCCTCGATTATCCTATCAAGAGAGATTCAAATGGGGACCACGTTGGTGGAAAAAGAATATGTTTCAGATCTGGAATAGTTGGGGTGAATCTGATCAAATTCTTGCAGAATCTTCCATTCTCTTGAAAGAGAAAGGGTATCTCTCTTTCCAAAATTATGCTGAATTTTATATATGGCAATTCTATAAAGATTCTTTTGTTAGTTGGGAGAAAGATCAGCAGAAATTGGATCTTTCGAAGGACATCTTAAAAGAGAAATTCATTCAGTTGAATGATGTGAACAATGATCAGCTTTTTAGCAAGGTACAGAATCTCTTGTCGGATATTCTATACGATTTCTCAGAGTCTATTTTCATTAAAGTCAATCATTCTAGCCAATTGAAAAGATCTTATAATCGATCCATAGATCATTTCGATCCCATTAGTGAAAATTCAGAATATGACACGAACATAAGCAAAAAGGATGAGAGAATCTCAGAGACTCAGAGACCAATAACTTGGGAGACTCATTCGGAGAAGGATGAGAAAGATATCGATTCGAAGATAGATTCGGCTCTCAATTTCACTGAAAATGAGTATTGGGAACCTGAAAAAGATCTTTGTGAACGGATTCTCACAAATGGATATACAAATAAAACGGAGATCGAGCAACTAAAAGAAAGATCAATCCTTTGGGATCCTTCTTCTTCTATTCGAATAAAAAGAACAAAAATAGAATCAGATTTGTCCTCAAAGTGTCTCTCAGAAGATTCTCCGATCTCTTGGACGAAAGAACTATTTACGGAAGATAAGAAGTCTATAACAGATAATTTGTTTCCAAAGGAAAGGAAAAGATTCATCGAGAATTTCACAAAATCAATTCGTTCTTATTTTTTTGACATATTGTCAATAGATGAACCGTGTATGGGTTCTAGTGCTACTAAGAAGCCTATTGAAAATTTTCAATTATTGAGAAGGCAACAAGATGTTTTTTTCAGATATTTCAGGGGATCAGAAAAGAATGGGATAGTTGATCCGTGGAAGATAAGAACATATTTTAAAAACCCTTCCTCAAATTGTGCTATTTCATTAGATCCCGGATTCCATATGATTAGAAAAAATCAGAGGGATATAAACAAATTAAATTGTATTCTCTTTATGAACCGGAGTTTGTCTCGGAATCGATTTTCTTCATTCTGTGATCAAAACAAAGAACAATACATATTACACAACAATTTCCGATTAAAAAAAAGAGTTCTAAAAATAACAGATAAATTCGCTCTATCAATAACTAAGCCTAACCAGGTTTATGATAATACATTTGCCCCTGATATTGATTATCACGTGAATCAATTCTATGAGCTGAACAAGAATAGATTATTGAATCAGATCTTCAACCACAAGAAGAAATTGAAGAATCAATCTTTATTGATCCTACTCAATATTACTGATAAAGAGAATGAATATTTAGATCGAATAATCGAAAAAGAATTGATCCAAATCTATTCCAAAAAGAGTTCAGAAATAGGAACCCCTCTTAACAATTACAGAACTGAAACTTCAAATTGGTATAAATTGATTCGACATAAGATTCACAGGCATTTGGAAAATGCATTCAATAAATTATATTCTATGAACGGGTCCAGTCGCAATTTAAAGGATCAAATTCGAACAAATTGGATAGAAAATAAAGGTTTGAATAATGTAACGAAAGATACAATTAACCGACATCCATCAAATTGGAGAAAAGGTCAAAAAGAATGGTTTGATCATTCTATTCTTCGAACTGATAAATGTATCAATCGGAATTTTAATGTGTACAAATGGTCCAATCAGACCGAATACTTGAAGAAATGTTCGAAACATCTTGTTTCTAAACAAAGCGATTTGAAAAGAGTGTTCGATCCGATTGAATCATGCACTACTAGAGATTCAATTGGTTGGTCTGGAAGTCCCAACAAAAAAGATTCTTCTAAGTTTTCCTTTATTTTTTCAAATACTGTGAAGATCTTTATTTCTAAGTTTGATATTTCCATCTCTCATTCGGATATTCTCATTCCCAAGGTTTTCATTGATAAGTTGAAAAGTATGAATGATCAACTATTCAATAAGTTGTTCAAATCAATCGGTGTTCAAATCGTTCATTTAAAAACATTCAAACCCTTTTTTTTGTATGACCATAATCTTTCACAAAGATCGAAATTATTGATCGACGAAAGAACAGTAGCACAATCTTTCTATCATGAGATACCGGTGAATCGATTTATTATTGATTTATTCGATAATGAAAAGAATTGCATGGAATTGTTTGATAACACTGATTTTTCTACGATATCCAACGATCGAGACAACTGGTTGAATCCCGTAAAACTATCTAATAAAAGCTCATCGAGAGCTTCTTTTTACAAAGCAAATATACTACAATTCTTCGATTATTCACATCATCCTCGGTTCAATTATAAGAAAAGATTACCTTCTTATATGGAAAGGATTCATACAAAAGATCATAATCTTACATATGGACAATTATTCAATATCTCGCCCATCCACAGCAATCTGTTTTCTTTGCCCATTAGTGAAATAAGACCTGTTCACTTGGATAAAGATACTATTTCACTTATAAAGTCACAAGTATCTAACATATTCTTACCTAAAGATTTGCAACAAAGCGGTAACCAAACGTTTGTATCAATCTATGACTTGTACAAATCTTTCGATTTACTAGCTCGATTGAATCCATTTGTTCATGACAAGATAGATATTTCCTCGATCGAAGATATTTCTACAACGCCTTTAACGAGAGAACGAATAGTCAATTTTGAAAAAACTTCTTGCCAGCCCTTCTTAAATAGATCCGATTTAGAAGAAAACAACTTCGATCAGTACCTTAAAAGGGGTTTCAGCTCAAACATGGGTCTTATTCAAACTCAATCTTATCAAGATGATTTACTATCCGAAATCTTTCTAAAAAGAAAAGAGAATAACCAGGAAATGCTTCATCGGATTCGAGATCGGTTTGTAAAATCTAGTTCAACGGAAGGTTCAAAAAACAGAATTGAGAACAAAGCCATAGATAAGAGAAGCACCCTTTTGAATTTCTCTAAAGAGGAACGGAATCTCTTCTCATTTTGTTCACCGCGTTTCAATGAACGTGCTAAGAAACAAGAGATGTATAGGATCTCTCAGATAGAGAGTCTTTTTAAAAAATGGGATCTGTTCCGAACATATACGCCATGGTTATTGACTTCTGCATGGTGGAAATATCTTGAGAATCTACTTCTAGAGACTTTTCCGGAGATATTGCTAAATAGCAGTGATCAACTTGTATCTATTTTGCATGATATTATGCATAAATCGAATCTATCGTGGGCAATTTCTCATCAATTATGGGCACTTCTACAATGTAATTTGAGAACCAATATTTTGGATAAGCTTCTTTATTTATGGAATCTTTGTTCATTCAAGGAAATGATTAATCAAAAGAATGAGTCATCAGTCCTATTTATATGGGCACATCTGAGATTACTGAATGCTCGGGAGTATGAATATTCGATCCTTATCCTTTTTTTCGTCCTTGGATATTTCGTTCTTCGATATTCTTTCGTTGTTTCCTCAGCCTTTATTGAGTTACAGATACACCTTGAACGCATCAAAGATTTAATGGATCCGTCATACGCGATCGAGTTGCAAAAACTGATGGATCATCCTTTGCCTGGTCTGCTTTTCTCTATGGATATAAGGGACATATCCATCTATTTTCTGGATGAATTGATCTATTCTATGAGGAATAGAAAGCTTTATTCACCTATAAGAAGAGAGTTGAACAGATCGTGCTTCAGCATGGATATCTCTGGAAAAGAGAGAGAATTACTAGTTCAGTTTCTAATAACACAAAAAAACATCTCTCAATTTGGATCGAATTTGACTCACAGTCATAATTTATTCAAGAATGAATTTGATTATCAAATCACTGAACAGCCGGGGCTTATTTACTTGATCTATTTAGCCGACACTTATCAGAAAGATCTAATGAATCACGAGTTCGATCAATCTCGTTTAGCAGAAAGATGGGTCTTCCTCGCTTTTTGTCGGAAGATTACCTCTTCACAAATCTCTAGGGGTTTGAACCTCACATTTAATGGAAAACCTTTCTCACTCCACTTAGGGTCATCCCTTTCCAAAGGGATTTTACTGATAGGTCCTACGGAAACCGGACGATCCTATTTGGTCAAGGGCCTAGCAGCAGACTCTTATGTTCCTCTAATAAGAATATCTCTAAACAAGTTCCTGTATGACAAAGGTGAATATTCTAATTTCCTCGATATACGAAGTATGAATAACGTGGTGCAAAAAATGCACCAATTCAACCTCACCTTCGAATTGGCAAAAAGAATGTCTCCTTGCATAATATGGATTCCAAACATTCATGAACTGAATGTCAATTACTTAACTCACTTTTTCCTTGGTTTATTAGTGAACCATCTCTCTAGAGATGATGAGAAAGATTCTACTAGAAATATCCTTGTTATTGCTTCGACTCATATTCCTAAAAAAGTGGATCCAGCTCCAATAGCTCCAAATCGATTAGATAGGTCAATCAATATTCGAATGCTTCCTATCCCACAACGACAAAAGGAATTTCCTATTCTTTCACGTAGCAAAGGGTTTGACTCGGAAAAAGAGTTGTCTTGTCCCAATGAATTTGGATCTAGAACCATAGGTTCCAATGCACGGGATCTAGCAGCACTTGCCAATGAAGCCCTATCAATTGGTATTACCCAAAAGAAATCAGTTATAGACACTGATACAATTAGATTAGCTCTTTATAGACAAACTTGGGGTTTGCAATCTATAGATAATCAGGTTGGATCCGGTCAAAATTACGAAATACTTCCCTATAAGGTGGGGAAGGCTGTTATACAAAATACACTTAGAAGAAATTCTTCTATGAATCCTCTATCTATTAATAATGAATTATGGAAGAAAAGGTTTTATTATTTGTCCAAATGGTATTTAGAACCTTCTATTGCTGAAACAACTATGAAGGAATTGACTATACTCCCCCATATTTTGGGTTGCTTGGCCGGATCAGCAGCTCGAGATTCCTGGTTTATATCGGAACAAAATAGAGAGAATTGGACTCCTCTCGATAGATTCGCTGAGCATGATTTCGATTTAGCTTCTGGTCTTTTAGAAAGTCTTCTGGTGGAGTTTCCATGGTTAGGGATATGCCGGGGTAAGTCTGATAAGAATCAAATCACATTTGCTCCTCAGTCCGAAACGAGAAATCATCTCAATATGATGCGAAAAGGGGTTTCTTCTATGGTCAATAAAATGTTTATATATAAAGAATATGAATTGAAGTTTCAACAAGAAACTCCCGACGCAAGACAAATGGATGAAAAATTAGCCAATAACATAGTTTGGGCTCCTAGGATCTGGCGTCTTAGTTTTCTTCGCAGTAATCTATTTGATCGTACAAAAAGACCCAATGAATTGGGATTTTCGTATCAGTTCGGATTGTTTCAAGAGGGGCAGATCAGTTATTGTAAAAGGGTTAGAGAGAATTTAGGGTCTCTCCAAAAAGGACCGCATAAAAAAGGGTTTTATGTTCATGAGAGAAATCATTCTAACGCAAGACAAAAGAATCTACAGCATATACAGTCTCAATTGGAAGATATATCATTACAAGAGCGGTTTGAAATGTTAGGAGTATTTCAATTTTCTATACAATATCAAATGCGATCTAAATCCTCTAAGAAACCAATGTTCTTTCTAGGAAGACGATTTCTTTGGGATCCCACAGGTTTCCTATTTCAAGATCAGCACCTTGTGTTTTCACGCCGGGAATTTTTTGCAAATGAAGAAATGCTGAAAAGGCTTTATATTACTTACGGTTCAATAAGAAGACAAGAAAAGCATCTCTTCCCTAAAAAAAGTATCCAAGGTGCTTTTCGTAGATATAATTCAAAATTCATGACCAATTCGGTCATGAATTCGTGGAAACAATTGCCTCTTGCAGAAAAGGGGCATATCGAGGCTTTCAAACGCATTCAAGCAATTGGTATCCGATTGAAACGTATACAGCCATATACTCCTACATTTCTATATCAACGTTGGTTGATTGAAAATCCGCAAGAAAAGGTTGATCGCTTCGAATTGTTAATTCATCGCCAAAGATGGCTTGAAACCAATAGTTCATTATCGAATGAATCTTTTCTTTATAATACTCTATCCGAGAGTTATCAATATTTATCAAATCTGTTCCTATCTAACAGAATGTTGTTGAATCAAATGACAAGGACATTGTTGAAAAAGAGATGGCTTTTTCCGAAGGAAATTGAGCACTTAATTCATACAACAAAAGATAGATTTCACATATCCATTTTAGCCGGAAGAATCTGTCATCATCGATGAAAGAGCAATGAAATGAAGTAGAACGAAATTGACCGGGTAGTGGGGTCGTGGAAACAAATGAGAAGTTCCACATCTGCTTCGATTTCAGATCCTATTCGAAAATGAGTCCTTTCTCAGTCTTGTCCAAGAATGGAAAGTATGTCAGAAGAATAAAAAATAAGAACAAAGAGTTGATAGATCTTGAATTTGAAGATCTATTCCTTATCCCGAGATCTTGACCGCGTAAGAGTGAGCATAGCAAGGAATATGAGCCAAGTCAATTTTCTTGAACCTAATGAGATATTCTCTACTATGCTTACCCCTTATTTCTTCGATTTTGGTCCCGGTACTCTTCTTTTTTTTTTTTATTACACTTCCCATTCGGAAGAAAGGATCCCTTATTTGCCCATAGAGTCACAGGATTCAACATTGGTATAGTTGTTGAGGTTCGATCGCAACTCCCAGATCTTGCAAGACTTTAAGAGGGGTATATAGATTCTTCTCAATCTATGTCCTTAATTACATATACCTCATAACTAGTAATAAACAAGCTTCATACACTCTTTAATGGGCATAGAAATAAATAGAAACATTCCACCTGAGATTTGGTCTTTTTCCTTTTTTGATCCAATTTCTCCCATATGTTCCTTTTTGGTTTCCGATGTCTTTTGTTTCCTGTTCTCATTAGTTCTTGTTTATCCCATATTTAGGGCTTTAGCCCCATGTAACAAGATGCTACTACCGGAACACGGAACAATTTCAATCTTAAATCGAATTAGTACACTATGCATGAGCTGCCTAAACAAGGATTATTGAACAACGGACAACCAGAACCTATTACTCACTACATCGAACAATTTCCATTCATAAAACATCCCACTAAGCGAAAATACATTGGAATCAGTGAAAGATCCATTGGAAAATGAAAAAGACACATGTCCGATGAAATGGTTGTTGTTATCTGCTCTGATAACAGATCATTGTAATAACTAGATAGATAGACGTTTCTCTTCGTCCCGGGTTGATAGATTTTCTCAATCGAAATATCTCCTATGTAGATAAGACACATTCCATGGAAGTTGACCATAATGAGCTTAATTGTTCCGGAGATAGCATATCAGCAGATCTGATGGCCAGTTCGTTCACCCTATTCAGATATTCACAACCGAAAGGCACTAGATTCTCTTTCAGATATACCTTTGAAGGAGAAAGATGGGGTGCCGCTAGATCACAACAGACGCATATTATCCAATTCACCCAATCTGATTCACCAAATAGCACAGATTTCGATAACGCCCAGATATGTGCCAAAGTCACTGAATGGGCGAGTCGCCAATCCCTCTAAAGCTCTCCGTGGAGTGTACTCCATCTGTTGGGTCACGGGGGCATTTTCCCAGAAGTTTCTATCGATCTACCCGCATTTGTGCGATTCCTGCTGAGGTATCTACTCGGGGGATGGGTGCAGGGCGGACCATTTTGGAATGGACTCCTCCATTCATTAGATAGAGAAGATCGCCAAGATCTTGTGATCCACTGTCGAGCCTATTCCAACAGCTTGAGCTCAAATCGTATATAGGGAATCGTCGGAATACTTCGTATCAACGGATATCGAAGAAATCGATCTCGGTACATTGAGAGAATCAATTAGATCCGATATTTGTTATTGAATTGCTCATTCAATAAGCATTCTCAATATTATGCCTTGAAGAGGACTCGAACCTCCACGCTCTTTAGCACGAGATTTTGAGTCTCGCGTGTCTACCATTCCACCATCAAGGCATCCCGAAAGTGAATCATATTCCATGAATATGATATCTATATTACGATCATCTATCATTATAGATGGAATGTAGAATCTATGACAAAGATAGAGTATTGGAGTATTTGTATCAATCGGTTATATAGGTCCAAGTCTAATATATCATCAAATTCTTTCGATTTTCATTATCCGAAGGATCTTTCATATGCATCCAAAATATGTACGATCGAACATCTTTTTTTTTTTTTTTGATTCAATAGAAGCCTAGAGAAGCGAATATGGTACCCAAATAACGATATGTCAAAAGCAGGTTCGATCATATGTACGCATATATCGATTCCTAAATGGAATGGAACGACGTAGATATCTACATGTACGTAATCTATACGTACATGTAGATACCTATCTATTTACATACGTTTGAATGACCCTTTCCCATAATGAAAATGTACACAGCCCTATTAATAACCCTATTCTAGTCTAGAATGAACTTCTAATTCGATAATCAAGTTGATCTCATAATTAGAAGTTCATCTCAGAATCTCGGCCTATTCCCATTTTGGGGATATCGGGACAAATCGACTAATTCTTCCGGTTAGTAAGAGAAATATTGAACGAATAAATAGACCTTAAAATAAGGTATCTTGAGCAATTGCAATAATGGGGTTCATTACTATTCCCAGTGTAGTAGATGCTGTTACACATACAATCATACTCAACTCGATAGAATTTTTTGATATGAAAGAAGATGGAGATCCTCTATAATTTTGCACGTGAGGAGTTATTTCTTTGTTTCGTTCAGTCATTAATAACTTGATTATTTTTAGATAATAGTATATAGAAATAACGCTCATAAAGGGTCCTATCGAAACCAATAAATATAAGCCTGCCTGCCATCCGCACCAGAATAGATAAAGTTTTCCAAAAAAACCTGCTAATGGAGGAATACCCCCTAAAGATAGTAAACATAAAGCTAAAGAGAAAGCCGAAAAAGGATCTTTCGTATATAATCCTGCATAATCTCGAATGTTATCAGTTCCTGTACGTAGACCAAATAATACAATGCAAGCAAAAGCTCCTAAATTCATGAAAATATAGAACAGCATATAAGTTATCATGCTTGCATATCCATTCTTTGAGTCTCCAGCAATTATTCCAATAATGATATATCCAATTTGACCCATGGACGAATATGCAAGCATACGTTTCATGCTCGTTTGAGTAATAGCAATTAAATTGCCTAATATCATGCTAAGAATAGCTAAGATTTCCAAAAGAAGATGCCATTCGTTCGATGAAAAGTAGAAAATAATATCGAAAATTCGAGTGGCTAAAGCTGAAGCAGCTACTTTCGAAGTAACAGAAAGAAAAGCAACGACTGGGGTGGGAGAGTTAGAGTCGAAAAGAGGATCCCTCACTCCTTTCTCTCATTCAAAACCGTGCATGAGACTTTCATTTCGCACGGCTCCTAAGTGATAAAAAAAGAAGGGCATAATCATCTTATTCCTTTTTCATTACCCTCCTCGCGTATGTATAAGACCGAATCGATTCAATTTATAGAAAAGATTACTAATCCTTAACTTCCCGAGGAATCCTTCATCAGTGGTTCTCATAGTGAATCACTGACTTTTTCGATCTTTCTGACTTCGGTTCCGTAAGAACAAGTCAAAAAGATTGAGAAATAGAACCATCTGATTTTATTCGTTCTCAATAGCCATGAGATAATCATCTTAGGGTGATCTTTTTGTCGACGGATGCTTTTATTACACTCGTAGTCCTTGAAGGATGAAAACTGACTATGTAGCATTTACATCGAGAATGAAAGTATTGTATACGTCATTGGTCTGATCCTTTGTAAGAACTACCCGTAATAACCAACTTGCAAAATATCTCTGTTTATTAAAAGATATTAGTTATTTCTGACCTTGCTTTACCTTAATTGTTATTTCAACAAAAATATCGCGAATAACTCTTGGTAAAGGTTATGTCTTAGTCCGAGTGGGGATAACAGTCTTTTTCTCTCCCGCATGCCCATAGAGTTTTTATAGATCTAAGCATCTCTAAAAAAGATAGATATCTACCTATTATAGAGGTAATAATTCGTCGAACGAACCGCACTCCTTCATATACGTCAGGGGTCCATTGATGAAAAGGGACTAGAGAAAGCTTGAATCCAATTCCTACAGTTATGGATATGAGCGCAATCAAAATTCCTGGGGAGTTATACATTTGTGTATTTATGAGACCATTTACTACCTCTTGAAGCTCAATCTCTCCCCCGGATAGACCGTATAGCCAAGAAAGACCATAAACCAGAATAGAAGAGCTTGCCCCACCCATAAGTAAATATTTCATAGTAGCCTCGTTAGACCGTACATCTCTCTTGGTATATCCAGATAATAGATAAGAACATAAACTGAAACATTCCAGAGCTACGAAGATAGTGACTAAATCATTAGCACCACACAAAACCATTCCTCCTAGAGCAGCTGTTAATAGGAATAACAGGAACTCTGTTATAGCCATTTCTGTACATTTGATGTACTCCACGGATAGAGGAATACATAGAGTTGAGCATAGTAAAATGAGAAATCGAAAGATTTTGTTGAAATTGCTCGTTTGGAAATTACCCAAAAAGCTAATCGTAGGTTCTTCTCTCCATCGAAATAATAAGACCGTTATGCTCATTACTAAACTTGTTAAAGAGATGAAATAGAACCAAGGTGTATCTTTTTGATCAGAGGTTAGATCGATCATCAGAAGAAGAATTAGGCCGAGAATTAGGATACATTCTGGGAGAATAGAACCTCCATGGAAGAGAAGCAAATGAAACTCTTTCATAAAAATGATCTCAGGGTCTAATTGAAAATGAAGTTTTCATTTCGTACATGCCAGATCATGAATTAGTAACTTCATTCAATTTCCGAAAAAGTATCAATCTTTTTCAACTTTCTATTCTTGGAATAGGAGATTTACATAATCCTCATGAATAGGATCAAATCTTATTTCAGAATATTATTCTTTATTAAGCAAGCCTCCCCGAGAGGGCTTAGTTGATCTAGGATTTATGTTTCATCCTTGTTTTCTTCTCTCTTTCGTTCGTTCCGATAGACATATTGATCAATTTCTAATAATTTGGGGATGTTAATCTTTCGAATCTATCTATCTATATAGATAGATAGATCTCGATCCTGTTCATAGATTAACGGAAATGTGCAAAAGCTCTATTGGCCTCTGCCATTCTATGAGTCTCTTCCTTCTTGCGTATAGCATTGCCATTCTCCCTGGCAGCATCCATTAATTCGTAACTCAATTTGAAAGCCATATTTCGGCCCGGCGGACGCTTTCGAGATGCCCCTAATAACCAACGAATGGCAAGTGCTTTTCCTTGTGTAGATCTGATTTCAATGGGAACTTGATAAGTCGATCCACCTACACGTCTTGCTTTTACTGTTACATTGGGAGTTACTCCACGTATCGCTTGGCGTAAAACAGATAGTGGATTTTTTTCTGTCTTTTGTTGAATATTTTTCATGGCTCGATAAAGAATTCGATAAGCCAATGATTTTTTTCCGTGTCTAAGAATACGGTTAACCAACATGTTAACTAATCGATTGCGATAAATTGGATCGGATTTTGCAGTTTCTTTCTCTGCAGTACTTCGACGTGACATGAGTGTGAAAAGGGTTCAATAATCCATTTCATAGAGGCTAAAAATGAATCACTTATTTTGGCTTTTTGACTCCGTATTGTAGGGTGGAT